AGCAGTTACTGAATATCAAAAACTTATTACGCGAAATCCTATTTTTTTAAAACGAATTGAAGGAGTAGGTATTATTAGTGCAGACGAAGCAATAAACTGGGGGTTGTCGGGACCAATGTTACGAGCTTCTAGAATACGATGGGATCTTCGTAAAATTGATCATTATGAGTCTTATGATGAATTTGATTGGGAAGTACAATGGCAAAAAGAGGGGGATTCATTATCCCGTTATTTGATCCGAATTGGTGAAATGACTGAATCCATAAAAATTATTCAACAAGCTTTGGAAGGAATTCCGGGAGGGGACCACGAAAATTTAGAAACCAGACGTTTGAATTTTTATAAAAAAAGTGATCCAAAATGGAACGATTTTGAATACCGATTCATTAGTAAAAAGGTGTCTCCCACTTTTGAATTGACCAAACAGGAACTTTATGTAAGAGTAGAAGCACCAAAGGGAGAATTGGGAATTTTTTTGATAGGGGATCAGACTGGGTTTCCTTGGAGATGGAAAATTCGTCCACCGGGTTTTATCAATTTGCAGATCCTTCCTCAATTAGTTAAAAGAATGAAATTGGCTGATATTATGACAATATTAGGTAGCATAGATATCATTATGGGAGAAGTTGATCGTTGAAATGATAATTGATACAACAAAAGTACAAGCTATAAATTCTTTTTCAAAATTGGAAGCCTTAAAGGAGGCTTATGAAATTGTGGGGGTACTTGTCCCTATTTTAACTCTTGTATTAGCAATAACGATAGGTTTACTAGTAATTGTGTGGTTAGAAAGAGAAATCTCTGCAGGGATACAACAACGTATTGGACCTGAATATGCTGGACCTTTAGGAGTTCTTCAAGCTCTAGCGGATGGAACAAAACTACTTTTCAAAGAAAATCTTTTTCCATCTAGAGGGGATACTTATTTGTTCAGTCTCGGACCAGCCGTAGCAGCCATATCAACTTTATTAAGTTATTCAGTAATTCCCTTTAGTTATCACCTTGTTTTAGCAGATCTAAATATCGGTATTTTTTTATGGATTGCCATTTCAAGTACTGCTCCCCTTGGACTTCTTATGTCGGGATATGGATCAAATAATAAATATTCCTTTTTAGGTGGTCTACGAGCTGCCGCTCAATCCATTAGTTATGAAATACCATTGACTCTCTGTATATTATCCATATCTCTACGTGCGATTCGTTAAAAAATTCTTGCTATTCCCTTTCTTTTTTTTAGGACTAAAGAAGAGAAATCCTTTAAAGGAATATCCTCTGATTTTTTATTCATCATTTGAATTGATGAACTAAATTGGATAGCTATATGAGTGAAATAAAACAGCTTTGAAATTTGCAGTAAAAAAAAATGGAGACTCATTTCTGATGTACAAGAATAATACAAAAAGAAACATAAGAAAATGAGACCATTTGCCCCAAGATTGGTTGATTAGTCATCCTGGCTTGAAGCGGGTTCAGGCTCTATTGAGTTTTGACTATGATTTCTAAGTATTACCATAACGCAAACGAACAGTCGAACAAAAATAAGTGCGTGGTTAGGAATACCAAGATACACAAAGGATTAGTAATAGAGATTTTTGAAATTATCCAATAGGGTATTTCTTCATAAGAATATAAAGAATATTAATTGGGACTTTCAATTAGTAGAAATGCTAAAGCAGTACTTCTCAAGATTCCGATTCAGAGTATGCTCCTATCGCATGATTAAAGAAATAACTATCAAAAACGAAAGAATCCTTTCTTTTTTTTTTGAGAAAGAAGAATAGAAACAAAAAAAAAAGAATAAAAAAAATCTTTCTTTTTTTTTTCCTATATCTACTTCTATTCGTAGAAATCGAATTTCTATCATAATTCATGAACTAAACTAATAGAATGTCGAATTATTTTTCGTAATTGAAAACTAAAAGTGTCAATATATATTGACATTTCTGCAACCAGACGAGTATTTTATGAAATATGAAAGGGTTTCTGTTATTGCTAAAAAAAGATTTTTAAAGGATAAGATTGATTCCAAAGTACTTTATTTAATCTTCTAACAGACAGAATTGGATTGGTTGAATTTGGGAATGTTTCATAGATTTTCATTTTATTTCTACTACAAATAGATAGAAATATGTAGAGACAAATAATATCATCGAGTCCTTACATTTATTTATGACCTTCGAGGAGCCGTATGAGTTGAAAATCTCACGTACGGTTCTGGAATAGCGATAGTAACAGTGATGTTATCATCGACTATGATTATCTAACAGTTTAAGTACAGTTGATATAGTTGAGGCACAATCAAAATATAGTTTTTGGGGTTGGAATTTTTGGAGACAACCTGCAGGGTTTATCATTTTTTTGATTTCTTCCCTAGCAGAATGTGAGAGATTACCTTTTGATTTACCAGAAGCAGAAGAAGAATTAGTAGCGGGTTATCAAACTGAATATTCGGGTATAAAATTTGGTTTATTTTATCTTGCTTCCTATCTAAACCTATTAGTTTCTTCCTTATTTGTAACAGTTCTTTACTTAGGTGGTTGGAATATCTCTATTCCGTATATATTCGTTCCAGAATTTTTTGAAATAAAAAAAATAAGTGAAGTGTTTACAATAACACTAGGTATTTTTATTACATTGGTTAAAACGTATTTGCTCTTATTCATTCCTATCACAACAAGATGGACTTTACCTAGACTAAGAATGGACCAACTATTAAATCTTGGGTGGAAATTTCTTTTACCTATTTCTCTTGGTAATCTATTATTAACAACCTCTTTTCAACTCCTTTCACTATAAAAAAGTGATATTTATATGGATAACTTATCTCAAACAAGATAAAAAAACAAATCGAAAATTCTTCATAAAAATTCACGATATGTTCCCCACGGTAATTGGGTTCATTAATTATGGTCAACAAACCATACGAGCTGCAAGATACATTGGGCAAAGTTTCATGATTACCTTATCTCACGCAAATCGTTTACCGGTAACTATTCAATATCCTTATGAAAAATTCATCACATCCGAGCGCTTCCGCGGTCGAATCCATTTCGAATTTGATAAATGTATTGCTTGTGAAGTATGTGTTCGCGTATGTCCTATAGATCTACCTGTTGTTGATTGGAAATTGGAAACTGACATTCGAAAAAAACGGTTGTTTAATTACAGTATTGATTTTGGAATCTGTATATTTTGTGGAAACTGCGTTGAGTATTGTCCAACAAATTGTTTATCAATGACTGAAGAATATGAGCTTTCTACTTATAGTCGTCATGAATTGAATTATAATCAAATCGCTTTAGGTCGTCTACCAATGTCGGCAAGTGAAGATTATACAATTCGAACTATTTTTAATTCACCTCAAAAAAATGGATAAATTCCTTTTGATTAAGGATTAAAGATTAATTAAGATTAATTAAAGAAATAGAAATTTTGAATTAATACATTCAAATTTCTATTTCTATATTTTGAATTTCCATATATATAAATAATAGAGTTAGAATTGTATGAGCTAGAATTCTATTCATAATGATTTTCTAATCCAAATTAGAGTCTTTTTATGTTCTAGAAAGAGCGCAATTAGTCCAATAGTTGTATCCACAGTAAGTTCCACCCCTTAGGGTGGAATTCAATTAGAAACCTATTAGCATTTTAAATAGTCTTTTTTGCTGGTCAGGGTCAATAAGGTCATGAAAAAAGAATTAAAGTTTTTTTATCTTGTAGTTTACACACAATGGGTTTATCTGGACCAATACATGATTTTATTTTAGTCTTTTTGGGATTAGGTCTGATATTCGGAGGTCTAGGAGTGGTATTACTCACTAATCCAATTTATTCTGCCTTTTCTTTGGGATTCGTTTTTGTTTGTATATCCTTATTTTATATTTTATCAAATTCTTATTTTATAGCTGCTGCGCAGCTCCTTATTTATGTAGGAGCTATAAATGTTTTAATTCTATTTACTGTAATGTTCATGAATGGTCCAGAGTATTCAAAAGGTTCTAATCTTTGGGCTGTTGGAAATGGGGTCACCTCCCTAGTTTCTACAAGTATTTTTGTTTTTTTAATTACTTTTATTTCAGATACGACATGGTACGGGATTATTTGGACTACAAGAGAAAATCAGATTCTTGAACAAGATTTAATAAGTAACGGCCAACAAATTGGAATTCATTTATCAACAGATTTTTTTCTTCCGTTTGAACTCATTTCAATAATTCTTTTAATTGCTTTGATAGGTGCGATTACTGTGGCTCGTCAGTCATAAATCTGTAAAATGAGTAACCACAATACAAATTTTGCTCTCTAGATTCTCACATATATTTTTCGCCAATTCGATATGAAGATTATTCATAATAAAATTCCTTTTATTCGACCTATTACTAATATAGGTCTTTGCTCTGTACTTGTAATATTCTTAATTGTAGTTAATCCAATCTATTAATCTTGAATTTCTATTCATTGTTTATATTCAAATAAATCGAAATTTATTAAGGAGTTGTTCTATGATGCTCGAACATGTACTTGTTTTCAGTGCCTATTTATTTTCTATCGGTATCTATGGATTGATTACGAGTCGAAATATGGTTAGAGCCCTTATGTGTCTTGAACTTATCCTAAATGCTGTTAATATGAATTTCGTAATATTTTCTGATTTTTTTGATAGTCGCCAATTAAAAGGAACTATTTTTGCAATTTTTGTTATATCTATCGCAGCCGCTGAAGCAGCTATTGGACCGGCTATCGTTTCGTCAATTTATCGCAATCAAAAATCAATTCATATTAATCAATCCAATTTGTTGAATAAGTAATATTGAGAATCTAAAATAGATAGAATGCTCATATTCATTCATTTGAATTCGTATCTACGATAGATAATGTATCTGATCCTGTTTGTGAAAATAGAAAAAATTAAAGTATCTTGGCTTTATCTTATGAATCGATGCGGAATGCAATATTGAATAGAAAAATTCTGGCAAATCCTTGATTCATCTGGTGTCTAAATATATGACAAATTTAGGAATTTACTAGGTCGAAATTTTATGACATTAACAAAATTCAAAATTAATAGATCCAATGTCACACTCAGTCAAAATTTATAATACATGTATAGGGTGCACTCAATGCGTTCGTGCCTGCCCCACGGATGTATTAGAAATGATACCTTGGGACGGATGTAAAGCTAAACAAATAGCTTCCGCGCCAAGAACAGAAGATTGTGTCGGGTGTAAGAGATGTGAATCCGCCTGCCCAACGGATTTCCTGAGTGTACGAGTTTATTTATGGCATGAAACAACTCGAAGCATGGGTCTAGCTTATTGATCCTTTCCATAAAAAGCCACTTGAACCTATTTGCTTTTTTGTTTACCGACAAAAACCCGTGCTTGAAAATCAAAGATTAGGCACGGGTTTTTGTGGCCCAAGTGTATCTTGTCTTTACCACGAATTCTTTTCCTTGGTCAACAATATTTGTCGTTTTACCAATATCTGCGGGTTGCTTAATTTTCTTTTTCCCTCATAAGGGAAATAAGATAATTAGATGGTATACTATTTCTATCTGTATATTAGAACTTCTTTTAATGACCTATGCTTTCTCTTATTATTTCCAATTGGACGATCCATTAATTCAATTAGCGGAGAATTCTAAGTGGATCGATTTTTTGGATTTTGATTGGCGATTGGGAATAGATGGACTCTCGATAGGACCCATTTTATTGACAGGATTTATCACGACTTTAGCTACTTTAGCGGCTCGGCCAATTACTCGGGATTCCCGATTATTTCATTTTCTGATGTTAGGGATGTATAGTGGCCAAGTAGGATTATTTTCTTCTCAAGATCTTTTACTTTTTTTCATTATGTGGGAGTTAGAATTAATTCCCGTTTATCTACTCCTATCCATGTGGGGAGGAAAGAAACGTTTGTATTCAGCTACAAAATTTATTTTGTATACTGCGGGCAGTTCCATTTTTTTATTAATGGGAGCTTTGGGTATCGCTTTATATACGTTCGATGAACCAACATTCCATTTTGAAAAATCAGCCAATCAATCATATCCTGTGAGCCTAGAAATACTATTCTATATTGGGTTTCTTGTTCCTTTTGCTGTCAAATCACCGATTATACCTTTCCATACATGGTTACCAGACACCCACGGAGAAGCACATTATAGTACTTGTATGCTCCTAGCTGGAATCTTATTAAAAATGGGAGCATATGGATTGATTCGAATCAATATGGAATTATTACCCCACGCCCATTCTTTATTTGCGCCCTGGTTGGTAATAGTAGGCGCAATACAAATAATTTATGCAGCTTTAACATCTTCTGGTCAACGAAATTTAAAAAAGAGAATAGCCTATTCCTCTGTATCTCATATGGGTTTCATAATTCTAGGGATTTACTCTATAAGTGATATGGGACTCAATGGCGCTGTTTTACAAATAATATCACATGGATTTATTGGCGCTGCACTTTTTTTCTTGGCAGGGACGAGTTATGATAGAATACATCTTGTTTATCTTGACGAAATGGGCGGAATGGCTACTCTAATGCCAAAAATATTCACGATGTTCAGTATTTTATCATTAGCTTCCCTTGCATTACCGGGCATGAGTGGTTTTGTTGCGGAATTAATCGTCTTTTTTGGAATAATTACCGGCCATAAATATCTTTTAATGCCCAAAATACTAATTACTTTTGTAATGGCAGTTGGAATCATATTGACTCCTATTTATTTATTATCTATGTTACGCCAAATGTTCTATGGATACAAGCTGTTTGATGCTGCAAACTCGTATTTTTTTGATTCTGGACCGCGGGAATTTTTTGTTTCGATATGTCTACTTTTACCAGTAATAGGTATTGGGATTTTTCCGGATTTCGTTTTTTCATTAGCAGTTGAGAAGGTTAGTGCTATTCTATCTAATTATTTTAAGAGTTAGTCATTATAAATAAAAACAAAAACCTATTTTTTTAAAAAGAAAAGAGGAATTACAACCAAATATCTTTGGCATTTGTGAGAACCTTTTGAATCACTATATTACTTGATTCAAAAGGTTCTCAGCCACTTAACTGAGGTTTCTTATATATATATAATAATATAGACTAAGTTGTCCTATGTTTTTATTCATAAATACTTTTTTTTTTTCAATTCAATTAGATGTTAATGTAAATGAACCATAACTATGCAGTCCTATTCCCAATAAATTAACTCCAAAATAGCATAGCCAGATTATAAGAAAGCCTATAGAAGCAACAATTGCAGAATTGAAACCTTTCAAATTTTTATTTGTTCGAGTATGCAAATAAATTGCAAATATGACCCAAGTAATAAATGCCCAAGTTTCCTTTGGGTCCCAATTCCAATAGGACCCCCATGTTTCATTAGCCCAGACTGCTCCTGAAAGGATACCTATGGTTAAAAAGAGAAACCCTATACTAAGAATACGATAACTCCAATTATCCAATTGTTGAATCAACTGAAACCTGTAAAAATTCCTAAAAGAAAAAAAAGAAAGATTTTTGAAAAAAATTCTCCCTTCCGTCATGTATTGGATCTCACTGAAGGAAAATGAATCTTTTAAAAAATTTTTTCTTTTTTCAATAATTCTTATGACTTTTCGAAATCGAATTACTAGAAGTGCTACTGAAAATAATGATCCACATAAAAGAGCTGCATAGCCCAATATCATCATACTTACGTGCATCATTAACCACTGGGATTGCAGAGCGGGTACTAAGATTTCAGATTGATGCATATCAATTAAAAAACCCGAAGTAGCAAAGCTTTGGGTAAAAAAACTACTAGGCGCGGTTATTACGCCTAAAAATTTTTGATGTTTTTTAAAATAAGGAACCATATGAATAATGGAGAACCCCCAAGAAAGGAATATTAATGATTCATATAAATCACTTATTGGTAAATGTTTCAAATAAATCCAACGAGTGATTAATAATCCTGTTATACAGAAAAAACTGATTATCATACCCTTTTCTGACGAATCATATAGTTCTATGAATTCATCGACTAATAAAATTATCAAATGAATTAGAATTACAATGGAAACAACCGAAAAAGATATATGAGTTAATATATGTTCTAAAGTCGAAAATATCATAAAAAATAGAAAAAGGTACCTTAATTATACATACAGAATTCAAATCGGTAATTCAATTCATTATACGATTTGTTGAATCCTTTTGAAAATGAAAAAACGTTATGCCGCTACTCGGACTCGAACCGAGATGCTTTCGCACTGCTTCCTAAGAGCAGCGTGTCTACCAGTTTCACCATAGCGGCTTGCTCAAAATCATAATAACCCATTTTGATTCAATCGTCAAATTTAAAGGACTCAATTCAATAGAATCCTTTTTAGGTCAGTCAAATTCATCAAACTAAAATTGGAATTTAAAATTCCATTTATTTTTAGTGATACATTCTATGGAATTTTAAATTCCAATTTTAGTGATACATTCTAAGGATTTCTGGAAATCTTTTTTTGTATTACTTGTTAGAATTTCATTGTGTAGAGAACTTTTGTTAGGATTTAGTAAAACAATTAGGTATTGATCTCTGGGTATTATATATATATATATAGTTTTGAGTTCTATCCAAAAAGATTGAACAATTCAATATATATATTTTGATACAATGTTCGGCCCAAGCATATAATTATGATCTAAACGATATTTTGAAAAATATACATAGTTTGATCTATCTAAAAGTGATAAGGTGCTTTTTTTCTTAATTGAGTTGAAAGCAAAAAAAGGTTGATTCTATTTTATATAGTTATTTCTAATAATAATTGTTAAGAACGTTCTCAAAAAAGTTTAAAACTTTTTCAATTCTTTTTAAGAACGGATTTTTTTTTTACTAAAGAGCTTAGATTTGTCCTTTTCAATTCCATTTTTCATTCAAAGTTGAAAAAAAAAAACTTCTTAATCTTTTTATTTTGTCTCTTTATTTATTATTGTTATGATTTTTTATGATTCTAACAAGTGGGTCGATGGGGAAAATAGGAATCCCCATCCCCAAAACGATAAAATACCTTAAAAGGGGTGTAACAAATGTCTTCTCTTTGTTTTTCTTGTTCCTATTTTTTATAATATAAAAAAAGTATTTCAAATTCATAAAGAACTAAAAAGGAGAATTATTATTATAAAGTGAAAAGAGTTCTTTTTTTATTTGATATTGATTAGCTCTAAGTATAAAAGAATGCAAATTTTATCTAGATTATTAGTTTCCATTTTCTATTAGATATTCGAAATTCAAAATGATAAACGCAATTTTACTTTTTCTTATACCAATTGGAGTCCAATTAGCCTAGGTTTGCCTTTTTTATTTGTCGCACAAAAAAACTTTTTGAATTACGAGTAGAAAGGGATTTTGCTAAGGAAAAGGCTTTCAACGCTGCCCAAGATCCTTTTTTTTTCCAACTATTTTTTCGAATATGCTTTTTTGATATAGAAGTGCGTTTTTTTGAAACTCCCATTAAAAAAAAAAAATAAACTAATTAATATTCTATATGGATGTGAAAGACATCTATTAAAAAAAAGTCATTATTTATTATATTATATTTCTCTTTTTAGTTAGTCTTTTTATGATATTCTCTTCATCTTCATAGAAAAATGTTTTCATTTCTTTTTTATTTTTATGTTTCGATTTATATTCTTTTTCATCATACTACATTATTTCTTTATTGAATTCACTAAGGATCTGATAAAAGCAATCCCTTTTTTTATCATTCTGATTCAAATTAAAATCAGAATCGAGTACTTTATTTTTATAAAATTCTTCATTCTTTCTAGATGTATCTATATGTATAGAAATCCTTAAAAATTATTGGAATTCATAAAAATAAATACAATAAATACAATTTTCATTTTAGAATAGGTATTTTTTCCATTTTCACTAGTATCTTCGGAATATCATTTGAACAATTCTAACTTCTTAATTTGAATATGTGAAGTATTTGGAAAAAGATTCAGATTAATTAAGAATAATAAGATTTTTTTATGGAATATACATATCAATATTTTTTTATTATGCCTTTCGTTACACTTCCAGTCCCTATGTTAATAGGAATGGGAGTCCTACTTTTCCCGGCGTCAACAAAAAAACTTCGTCGTATATGGGCTTTTCCAAGTATTTTTTTGTTAAGTATAGTTTTCACTTTTTCGGCCAATCTGTCTATTCAGCAAATAAATAGCAGTTATATCTATCAATATATATGGTCGTGGACCATCAACAATGATTTTTCTTTAGAGTTTGGATATTTGATCGACTCACTTACTTCAATTTTGTTAATATTAATTACTACAGTTGGAATTCTTGTCCTTATTTATAGTGATAGTTATATGTCTTATGATCAAGGCTATTTAAGGTTTTGTGCTTATATGAGCTTTTTCAATACTTCAATGTTGGGATTAGTTACTAGTTCGAATTTAATACAAATCTATATTTTTTGGGAATTAGTTGGAATGTGTTCGTATCTATTAATAGGGTTTTGGTTCACACGACCGATTGCGTCCAATGCTTGTCAAAAGGCGTTTCTAACTAATCGTGTAGGCGATTTTGGTTTATTATTAGGAATTTTAGGTCTTTATTGGATAACGGGCAGTTTCGAATTTCAGGATTTGTTTGAAATAGTCAAAAATTTCATTTTGAATAATGAGAATGAACTGTTCTTTTTTACTTTGTGTGCCTTCCTATTATTTTGCGGTCCAATTGCAAAATCTGCACAATTCCCCCTTCATGTATGGTTACCAGATGCCATGGAAGGACCTACCCCTATTTCTGCTTTGATACACGCGGCTACTATGGTAGCCGCGGGAATTTTTCTTGTGGCTCGACTTCTTCCTCTTTTCGTAGTCATACCTTACATAACGAATCTAATAACTTTGATAGGTATAATAACAGTACTTTTAGGAGCTACTTTAGCTCTTGCTCACAAAGATATTAAAAGAAGTCTAGCCTATTCGACAATGTCTCAATTGGGTTATATGATGTTAGCTTTAGGTATGGGGTCTTATCGAGCCGCTTTATTTCATTTAATTACTCATGCATATTCAAAAGCCTTGTTGTTTTTAGGATCTGGATCCATTATTCACTCAATGGAAGCTATTGTTGGCTATTCCCCATATAAGAGCCAGAATATGATTCTTATGGGGGGGTTAACAAAACGTGTTCCAATTACAAAAACAACTTTTTTATTAGGAACTCTTTCCCTTTGTGGTATTCCACCCCTCGCCTGTTTTTGGTCTAAAGATGAAATTCTTAATGATAGTTGGTTGTATTCACCTATTTTCGCAATAATAGCTTGTTCCACGGTGGGATTAACTGCCTTTTATATGTTTCGGGTTTATTTACTTACTTTTGGGGGGCATTTCAATGTTCATTTTACAAATTACAACGGAAAAAAAAACAGTGCGCTCTATTCACTATCTGTATGGGGTAAGGGAGAATCAAAAATGTTCAAAAAAAAAATATGTTTATTAGCTTTATTAATAATGAATAATAATCAACGGGCTTCTTTTTTTTCTAAGAAAAGCTCTCAAATTTACGGTACTGTAAAAAAGATAAGGCACCATTTTGTTATTAATCATCTTGCAACTAAAAGAAATTTTTCTTATCCGCAAGAATCAGAGAATACTATGTTATTTCCAATGTTAGTTTTGGGATTATTTACTTTGTTTATTGGAGCAATAGGAATTCCTTTTAATCAATTTAATCAAGAAGGGGGGGGGTTAGATATATTATCTAAACTGTTAAGTCCATCTTTAAACCTTTTGCATCAGAATGCAAAGAATTCTGCGGATTTTTATGAATTTGTAACAAAGGCAGCTTTTTCAATCAGTGTAGCTTTTTTTGGAATATTTATAGCCTTTTCTTTCTATAAGCCGGTTTATTCATCCTTACAAAATTTTAAGTTCCTCAATTTTTTTGTCAAAAAGGGTCCTAAAAAGAGTTTTTGGGATAAAACAATAAACATGATCTATGATTGGTCCTATAATCGGGGTTACATAGATACTCTTTATGCACGATCTTTAACTAAGGGTATAAGAGAACTTGTAGAATTTACTCTGTTTTTTGATAGACGAGTAATTGATGGAATTACCAATGGGGTCGGCATTATGAGTTTCTTTATAGCGGAAGGTATCAAATATGTAGGCGGCAGCCGTATCTCTTCTTATCTCTTAGTTTACTTATTTTATGTATTAATATTCATTTTTTTCAATTCCATTTTTTATTCATTTTAATGAATACAATTTTTTTTCTTTTTTTAGTTGGCTAGAAATAGAAAAGCATAGTATATCTCTTCTCTTTCAAAAGAGAAAATTTGGTATCTCAAAGTCAATTCCATGGCTTCCTTTCTAGATAGAATTGATCGGCAATCGAATTCCAGGTATCAGAATAGAATATAGAATGGAAAACAAGGATATAGACAGATTCCTTGTTTTCCATTCTAAGAATATATATATATATATATATGAGAAAC